TCTGAAACAAGAAGTTCTGGCCCCGGAGGAATAATATCAACCACTTGACGTCCATCCGATGCATCCGCTATGGTTATTTCGTATCCCCCCTTTTCTTTTCGTAGGATTTTGCTTACTATACCTGATGCTGTAGCATTATAAACTGTATTGTTACTTTTGCTCCCGTCAGGATAAATCTGGCCCCTTCCCCTGTTTCCACCTACGTATATAGGATATTTTAAGAAGTGAATGTCTTTCTTAGTAGCGGGGTCCGGGGAAAGAATAGGAAAGGTAATTTCACTATATTTCTGACCAGGAACAGGGCCTATGACAAGAATATTTTTTTGATTGGGGCGATAGCTCTGAAAAGACAGATTACCCATCTTTTCTTTTATCTCGGGGGAAATACGATCGGGAGGGGCTAATTCAAAACCCTCTGGTAAAATAAGAACAGCCCCCACATTCAAACCCCCTTTTTTACCATTAGCAAGAACTTGTTTCAGTTGCGTATCATAAGGAATTCGAACAACTGCTTCAAATACAGTATCGGGAAGTACCGCTTGCGGAACCTCAATATCCACCGGTTTATTAGCTAAATGGCAATTGGCGCATACAATACGTCCAGTCGCTTCTCGTGGATTTTCATAACCCTGCTGTGCAAAAATGGGATATGCATTTGAAATGGATGTACGAGTTATTATATATATCATGAGCGATACGGAAATAGATCGAGTAATCTGTTCCTTTATCCAAGAAAAAGTATTTCTAGTTTGCATGGTCCAATCATTGATCCCGAAAATTTCTACAATAAATAGGGGTAGGTCACTAATGGAGTTTCCTATCCACGATTCTGTTATTTACTGGAATAATTTGACTCGATTAATTAATTAATTAATATATAGGAATATAGGATGAATCTCCGGGATGGGTAGAAATATAAAGCGATTTTCAACGTTTTGCTTATGTACAACTGCAAAGTAAGAAACATTAAAATTGGATTAGGTAGACCATTTTTCAGTCATTCATTGAATGATAAATCACTACAAGTGACGGAGATACGCGATTTAAATAACGGAAAATCCAATATTTGAAAATTGTATCTAGAATGACTGGAAAAGTGGAAACAAGGCCAGATATAATTTGATCATTATGAACAAATCCAAAATCCTTGTAGACAAAGCCAATCATCAATTCCCAACCATGGGGCGAATGAAATCCGATACATAAATCAGTTAATAAAAGAAGAGAAAAAGCTTTTATTGTGTCACTTAAGTTATATAGGAATTCCTGAACCCAAGAGTTAAGAATAACAAGTTCTTTATTACCCAAAATAGAATAACCACTTAGAATAATGAAACAGATTATATTTGTCGAGAAGTGCAAAATCGTATGAATACGACCCTCGTTGTGTATCTTGATTAATTGGATTGTTTCTTTGTGAATTCCTATACGAAGGTTTTGTAGATGTGTCTCCGAGTATTCCTTGATCATTTCCTCTAAGAAGAGGAGTTCCTCTAATTCTATGAATTTCTCTAGAATACTCTTTTCTTCAATATAATTCAAAAAAGTTTCGGATTGCCTAGGATTCCACCAATTAGTAACCCACGATTCCAGACTTTTTTGAAATAAGAGATAAATCCACCAGGGCAAAAATACTATAGATGCAAGATATAAAAGAGGAGTGAATGCTTTCTTTTTTGCCATTTTTTCATCTGTGAATTGTTAATGAACCCATCTCATTCGTCGACTCTATGTAATCTAATATTTCTCTCACGCATCAGTTCTATTACAAGTTATCGAACCTATTAATCTATTCACTATTTTTTATTTTATTTGTGATTTCGTGGTTAGGTCTTGAATCTAGAAAAAAAGAAAGAAATAGACGAAAAATTCGAATGAATAAATAAGAAAAAAATATTGTTTCCCTATAGTAAAATTCGAAGCACATATCTCCTTTCGATGAATGCCCCCAAAATTAAATAATGAATATGAATATTATTCAGATTTTGAGACGAAAGAACTCCTTTTCTATCATTCTATAAAAATATCTAATATTTCGAAAAAATTTAACTGACTATGAGTAGTCAGGGATAGAATAATTGAGGGAATTTTCTGAAGAATTTTCTGAAGAATATTGTGAAAAATGAGTGGCAAAAAACGACATAAATTGGCTAGTTATCATTATAAGAGATCCAATTGGTCATTAAGGAGTACAAAAAGAAGCGTCGAAAAATGACAAGATATGATCTATCTTAAAGTCTCAATTCCAACAAGTAAAAAGGGGGATATTTCCTTATTTCGAAATGGTTGATTATGAGATATTTCGATTTGTTTATTCTTTTTTTTTATGGATTTTATGGAATTGAGTTGTGTATATTTCGATACATATAAAAGATCCCCAAAAGAGTTTTTTTTTTACTTGTTCCATATATGTCTGCTTTGACTCGAATGAATGTTCTGAAGAAACCTCAATTAAGTTATGTTCTAGAAAAAGAGGATTCTTGCGTTTTTACCCTCCTGCTGAGAAAGCATTCATTTCTCGGCTCATTTATTAAAATACTTCAATTGGTACACGCAAGAAATAGGCCAATTCCGCGGCTTTTTGTTCCATTTCCCGTGGAGTAAAATTCTCATCAGTACGAGTCAATGGAATGGCTCCCTGGCCTCTTATGTCCATATAAAGGACACGCCGAGCATAAATACCCTCTTTAACTTCTATTCTGACGGATTGAATATCTTTTATAAGAAATCGGAGGAAGACCCGACGGTTTTTTCCAGGAAATCCCCAACGAAAGATACAAACTATTCCGTCTTTTATATCAAATCGATCATAACCACTACCTACATTCCACGAAATCGTGCACCACAAATAGGAGCTAATAAAAAGACCCGCGATCCCATAGAAAGACATTACAATTCCTTGTGGAAAAAAAACTATTTGCTGAGACGGAAATAAAGATATCAAATTTCTACCAAGATAACTCGAGGTTCCAACCAACAAGAATCCTAATGAACCTAAAAAAAGGATAATAGCCCAGCAGAAATTACTTATTTTTCGAGCCCCCTTTATAGGTTCTATCCATATATGTTCTGATCGACAACTCATACTTGATCCCGTTGCTTTTTTTGGAATTGAGAGAATGCCCCAATGAATTTGACTTTAGTCCGTTTGTTTCCGAAGTAACTCGCATCAACTAGCACTAGTTTGATGTGAACCTTTAGGAGTAATTCATTAAATTGGTTAGATCTAAACTAATAACATACCCTTCGTATGACTCACTAAAGATAGCCACATACATATAGATAGACCAACTTTACAGTTCAGCCATCCGCCGATTCGGGTCTATTTTTAAATAGCTAGAATATAGCATTTTCTGGAGACATAAGAAGTTTTCGGCGGAAGCCGTTTATACCATATTTTGCTAAATGGATATCTGTGTTATGATACAAACGTCAATAAAAAAAAATAGATGAGATTTTGTGCTATCGGCTCTAAACAATCTTGTTTTTTTGAACATGAAGAAATAAAGAAGCCATTGCGATTGCCGGAAATACTAGGCCTACTAAAGGGACCAAAATAGAGGGAAAATTAAGAGTTGTCATAGAATGGGTACCTCGATTTACTATTTGTACCTGTTATTATTATTTATAATATAAAGATATCTTATTATATATATATCTTATTATATATAAGGATATCTTACTTATTATAATTTGATCATTCTAAATTTGAATTATTATTACTTAATATTTTAGAATCTATAGATATAAGTATCTATCTAAGTGAGTATATAATGTAGTTTTTGATCTTTCTACATGAAGGATTTGAAAGGATATGGATGAGATATTCTTTTCTTCATTTTTTGCTCGTGTCTTCGAATTTCATTTATTAAGCAAAAAGTTTCTTAAAAATGAATTAGATTCTACTTCATTTAGATTCTATTTATATTGAAGAGGTTGTTAGAATCCCATCCAGCAGGGATTCTTAGTAAAAATAGGATTATCGTAAGATATAGATTCTATATTTTCTAGATTTTCATTATATATGACGAGAAGAAGATATTTTTTTTTGCCCAATTTTACGAAAAAAAGAATTTCATCTTTTATCTTGTTGATCAATAATCAGGAATAGATAAAAGGGGGGATTCTCAATTTTCTGTGACTTTTTATTCTTTATACAATTAGATCTTATGTCAACAAAGAAAACTTAATTCGTCTAATTTTTACTTGGATTCCGATAAACTAATTACTTGTTTGCTCAAAAAAATTGAACTTAAAGTTTTAATTTTGATTCAAAGGAAAGAAAGTGTGGAGCTGAAATAACTCACTCAGAACGCTTTTTAAAGGATTACGTGGTACGATTAGATCGAATAAGCCCTTCTGAAATAAATACTCAGACGCTTGTGAACCGTCGGGTACTGTTTTATTCAATGTTTGTTCAATTACTCTTTTACCCGCAAAGGCAATGTAGGCATTGGGTTCAGCAATAATGATATCCCCCAACATACCAAAACTAGCTGTCACCCCACCGGTAGTAGGAGATGTAAGGATTGGTACATAGAATAACTTTTTATTGGATTGATAATCATATAAAGCAGAAGATATTTTAGCCATTTGCATCAAGCTCAAACTTCCTTCTTGCATGCGTGCCCCTCCGGAAGCACACACTATAATAAGAGGTAGAAATTCTTTAGTAGCGTATTCAATCAAACGGGTAATTTTCTCCCCAACTACGGATCCCATACTACCCCCCATAAACTGAAAATCCATAACCGCAATTGCTACGTTAATACCGTCTAGTTGCCCTATGCCTGTTTGAACAGCCTCGGTTAATCCTGTCTTTCTTTGATAAGAATCGATACGATTTTTATAAGGCTCCTCCTCCGAATGAAATTCAATGGGATCCAGAGAGACCATGTCTTCATCCATAGGCTCCCAAGTACCCGGATCGATCGAAAGTTCGATTCTATCTGAACTACTCATTTTCAAATGATATCCACATTGTTCACAAAGATTCATTT